ATGTATTAATATAGTATATATTAAGTTAAGTTAAGTAATACAAAATAGAATAATAATTAAGTAATACAATTTCTTTCTAACTATCCATTATTTCTATCCTAAATCCCAATATTTCATTTAAGTATCTTCTTTCTATGCTATGATTTCGTGGAGCCTGCCCTAGACTGGATACACATTTGCATTTTTTTTCTGTTTTCCAAAATTAGATCTTGGATCTACCGGATTTTTTATGAGGTTCAATACACTTTTTCTTTCTCTTTCCTTACTATCCTAAAGGATTGAAAGGGAGAGGCGAAATTTTAGTTACGTCATGTGGAATTCTATTTCTTCATTTCTTCGCATATCAATAACTAGAATGAAAAAAAGGGGAATGACAGGGCATCTGGGAATAAACGATTAATTTCTATCAATAGACCTGCTAAAGACCCAAACCATAGAGTAGTTAACACAGGTGCCACGGAGAGATATGTTTTTAGATCTCGCATTGAAAATCCTCCTTCTTTATTGTAATACATATATTGTCAGATGCTGTAGTTCAAGATCATTTTTATTTATTTTTACGCGGATTTCCTAACAAAAATGGATATGTACAATGAACCAATAGATGAGATTTTCCTGTCACTAAAAAAGAAAAAGACGACCTCTTCTTCCTGAGCATTACGGATAAATATTCATTATTTTTTATATGTTAGGTTGGGTTTCAGATGTATATAATTCTTTTATTATATGAAACCAAAAACAAGAAATGACAAGAAAGTTCTATATAGATAGAGGAGAAAATAAAGATGTGGAAAACAAGACAGGTATTTTGTACAATGACACTGTACAACAATTTAAAAAAGGGATGTAGCGCAGCTTGGTAGCGCGTTTGTTTTGGGTACAAAATGTCACGGGTTCAAATCCTGTCATCCCTACCTATGACTTCTCCTATGGGCAGTAACGAGAGATTAATTGAGATCAATTAAAATGGGGCATAATCTTTCATTTTTGGATACTATATGTATGCGAGATGTGTGAGAAGTTAAGCGGAAAAAAAGGATTTTCTTTGAAAGCGCTCTTAGTTCAGTTCGGTAGAACGCGGGTCTCCAAAACCCGATGTCGTAGGTTCAAATCCTACAGAGCGTGATTCCGTCTATCTTATGTATGTCGAATCGCAACAAAATAACTTACCAAAACAAAGTTGAATTGCAACTGGAATTTGACCTCCTACAGGGAGGAGGTCAATCAAAAAAAGAAATGCTACTCAATCAAAGGTCCAACTGATCACCACGTCTGTATTGTAAATATGCAGTCACAAATAATCCTGCCAAAGTAATAGGAATTAGACCTAAGACGATTCCAAATAGAAAAACTTCAATCATTTCGGTTTGTTTGAGGGGATAAAAAAAAGGGGTAAGATCTATCCCTAAATATTAATCTGAATTATCCGCGAATCTCAATGACCAAGAAAGAAATTGGCAATTGGTGTGGGAAAGAACCATAGAATATCTGGAATTACCGAGAAATATTTTTCTGAATTATTTATTCAATTCATTTTCAAATAAGTCGTATCTTGTTCAAACCAATAAATAGAGCTGGGGTTATAGTTAAAGCAGCCAGTATAAAACCGAAATAACTAGTTATAGTAAGCATGAAAGGGCTTTATTAGATATGTTTTTTTTTCTACATATGTTGATAAAACACTTACCTAAGTTTCCATTTTTCCCAGATACGAGGGTAATAAAAACCAATTAAGAGAATTAGTTTAGTTCCAATGGAAAATTCATGATTCATCGGTCATTATAGATAATACTAAAAAAAAGATAGAGCGACATAACATAGGTAGAAAAAAATTGATTCATCAGATGTGACATCGACCGATCCTGTGATTCCGAATCAACAGGTTCATTGTGCAATTTTTGAGTTGAGTAAAGTAATAGTAATAAGAACTGTGTCGTGTAACTTCATTCGAAGATGAAATTCTATTTTCATTAATTTTGGAATAAAAGAATTGGATTTGAAAATAGCTTCAATTCCATTTTTTTGGAGCGAACGACCTGATACTACCTTATTACTTATTTTATTTTAACTCATTGCATTCAGTATAGTAATAAATAGGTTAGTTAATTACCCATAATATATCGAATAAGAAGAAAAAAAGGTGTTCCACCATCCATCGAAAGGATCTATCGAGAAACAAAAACTTTTACTTTTTACTTTATTTAATTGAAATTTTCAATTAAAATTGACTTTATTTTTGTTCTCTTTTTCGGGTCCAAAAGTCGACTCGAAGACGAGCCACCTCAATTATCCTTTTAGGTTCCATATTCCGTCTTTCCATATCATGGAGTTCCATACTTGTAGTTTGGTCAAGAAAGAATCTTTGTCTTGGACCTAATCCAACAATGATTGCATCACGAATATTGATTGTTACAACTATGTTTTCTTTCTTTCATTAAATATGATCTAAATAATAGATACTATTACTATTATCTACTACTATTATCTACTATTATATATA